TTCAAGGGTATAAAATATCACAAAGAATCAATTAAAAAAGATTCCCTAATCCTAATTAGGAATTCATTGGGTCCTTTAGGAACAGCCCTTCCAATTCAAATTGCGCATTTTTTTTCATTTTACCATTTAATAACTCATAATCAGATCTTGGTAACTAATTATTTGCAACTTGACAATTTCAAACAAACCTTTCAATTACTTCAATTTCAATATTCTTTAATGGATGAAAATGGAAGAATTTATAATCCCGACCCATGCAGTAACATCATTTTGAATCCATTCAAATTGAATTGGTATTTTCTTCATTATAATTTTTGTGAAGAGACGTCCACAAAAATGGATCTTGGACAATTTGTTTGTGAAAATGTATGTATAACCAAAAATGGACCGCACTTAAAATCGGGTCAAGTTCTAATTATTCAATTTGATTCCGTAGTAATAAGATCGGCTAAGGCCTATTTGGCGACTCCAGGAGCAACAGTTCATGGTCATTATGGGGGAATCATTTATGAGGGGGATACATTAGTTACATTTCTATATGAAAAATCGAGGTCTGGTGACATAACGCAAGGTCTCCCAAAAGTGGAACAAGTCTTAGAAGTTCGTTCGATTGATTCAATATCGATGAATCTAGCAAAAAGGATTGATGGTTGGAACGAACGTATAACAAGAATTCTTGGAATGCCTTGGGGATTCTTGATTGGAGCTGAGCTAACTATAGCGCAAAGTCGTATCTCTTTGGTTAATAAAATCCAAAAGGTTTATCGATCACAGGGGGTGCAGATCCATAATAGGCATATAGAAATTATTGTACGTCAAATAACATCAAAAGTCTTGGTTTCAGAAAATGGAATGTCTAATGTTTTTTTGCCCGGAGAACTAATTGGATTGTTTCGGGCGGAACGAACGGGGCGCGCTTTAGAAGAAGCGATATGTTACCGAGCTACCTTATTGGGAATAACGAGAGCATCTCTGAATACTCAAAGTTTTATATCCGAAGCGAGTTTTCAAGAAACTGCTCGAGTTTTAGCAAAGGCGGCTCTCCGGGGCCGTATCGATTGGTTGAAAGGACTAAAGGAAAACGTTGTTCTGGGGGGAATGATACCCGTTGGTACCGGATTCAAAGGATTCGTACACCATTCAAGTCAACATAAGAGCATTCCTTTGCAACCAAAAAAAAAGAATCTATTCGAGAAAGAAATGGGAGATATTTTGTTTTACCACAGAGAATTATTTGATTCTTGTCTTTCAAAGAATTTCTGTGATAGATCAAAACAACAATGATTTGGGTTTAATAGAAGAAACTTTTTTTCTTTTATCTATTTGTTATGGTTCTTTAATTTAGTAATAAAATAAAGAAATTAAAAAAAGAACGAATAGAAAGGAATTAATGGTTTGGGTTGTATATCAATGGTCAATCCGCGGTAGAAAAAAAGGTTCCGTTGGAACAATTATTTATTTTAAAATATCTCATCTCTTTATTTAAAAAAAAAGAGAAAGTGTGGGGAGAAATGACAAGAAGATATTGGAACATCAATTTGGAAGAAATGATGGAAGCGGGAGTTCATTTTGGTCACGGAACTCGGAAATGGAATCCTAGAATGTCGCCTTATATCTCTGCAAAATGTAAAGGTATTCATATTCTAAATCTTACTAGAACTGCTCGTTTTTTATCAGAGGCTTGTGATTTAGTTTTTGATGCATCAAGTAGAGGAAAACAGTTTTTAATTGTTGGGACAAAGAATAAAGCAGCTGATTCAGTAGCACGGGCCGCAATAAGGGCTCGCTGTCATTATGTTAATAAAAAGTGGCTTGGGGGTATGTTAACGAATTGGTCCACGACAGAAACGAGACTTCAAAAATTCAGGGACTTGAGAATGGAACAAAAGGCAGGGAGACTCGCTCGTCTTCCAAAGAGAGATGCAGCCGTGTTGAAAAGACAATTATCTCACTTGCAAACATATCTGGGTGGGATCAAATATATGACAGGGTTACCGGATATTGTAATCATCGTTGATCAACAAGAAGAATATACGGCCCTTCGAGAATGTATTACTTTGGGAATTCCAACGATTTGTTTAATCGATACAAATTGTGATCCGGATCTCGCGGATATTTCGATTCCGGCAAACGATGATGCTATAGCTTCAATTCGATTAATTCTTACCAAATTAGTATTTGCAATTTGTGAAGGCCGCTCTAGCTATATAAGAAATCCTTGATTCATAATAAAATCAAAAATTGACTTCCTAAACTCTATATCGGTTGCTAGATCCTGAATCTCAAAAACTAGTTAAAAATAACTGGGAATACTATGTAATTAATTAGTATCCTAAATAGAAAATTCAATTTTAATTTGAAATTAAAGTAGACAGGTCGAGGAAGAGATGGTTGAATCAAAATAATTTTTTTAAAGTTATATTTATGTCAGAGGACAATATGAATGTTCTATCATATTCAATCAACACACTAAAAGGGTTATATGATATATCTGGTGTGGAAGTAGGCCAACATTTCTATTGGCAAATAGGGGGTTTCCAAATCCATGGCCAGGTATTGATAACTTCTTGGGTTGTAATTGCTATATTATTAGGTTCAGCTGCTATAGCTGTTCGGAGTCCACAAACCATTCCGACTGGCGGTCAAAATTTCTTTGAATATGTCCTTGAATTTATTCGAGACGTGAGCAAAACTCAAATTGGAGACGAATATCGCCCTTGGGTTCCCTTTATTGGGACTATGTTTCTATTTATTTTTGTTTCTAATTGGTCAGGGGCTCTTTTACCTTGGAAAATCATACAGTTACCTCACGGGGAGTTAGCCGCACCCACGAATGATATAAATACTACTGTTGCTTTAGCTTTACTCACGTCAGTAGCCTATTTCTATGCGGGTCTTACAAAAAAAGGATTAGGTTATTTTGGTAAATATATTCAACCAACTCCAATTCTTTTACCCATTAACATCTTAGAAGATTTCACAAAACCTCTATCGCTTAGTTTTCGACTTTTCGGAAATATATTAGCGGATGAATTAGTAGTTGTTGTTCTTGTTTCTTTAGTGCCTTTAGTGGTTCCTATACCTGTGATGTTTCTTGGATTATTTACAAGTGGTATTCAGGCTCTTATTTTTGCAACTTTAGCCGCAGCTTATATAGGCGAATCCATGGAGGGTCATCATTGATTAGTTTTAGGAAGAATCTATCTTTTAGTTTAGATCCAGGTAATATATGTATATGTGTGGCTCAAGATACTCTATCAAGATAATCGATTTTAGTTAGAGCGTAAAGATATACAAATATATACAGTCTAACGGTAATAGAAAAAAATGATATTCGAGAAAAAAGGCGCTGTTTAGTAGAGAGGAGGTGTCCCAGGTATGTGGAATCTAATGCCTATAAGAAGTGAATTCTTGCCGATTCGATGTTTCGAGGAATGATTCGAAAATCCGATTGAATTGAAAATATAATAGGCGGTTTACTTTATGGAAGAAACATATGTATATTTTATATTAGATATTGACAAGTTATATATGAACTAATATTTAATTTGTCCTACTTGAATTTCGATAGAGATACTAACAGAAGTCCTTCCCTTTCGTTTATGACTGCAAATTGAATGAATAAACAGAGAAAAAGATCGAAGAATGATTCGAAAAACTCAAGTTGTATTGATTCAGAAAGACTCAACAAATAGGAACTAAAAAAGATGAAGTCTTTCTAATGATTCAATAATATTATTATTTCAATTTTCAATTCGAGGTTTTTAGTTATTTCGGCTGGATAAATATTAGCAATGGAATAATTAAGTCATAATGCATTGGTTGATTGTATCATTAACCATTTCTTTTTTTTGTGTGTGAGGAATTTATCATGAATCCACTGATTTCTGCTGCTTCCGTTATTGCTGCTGGATTGGCTGTAGGACTTGCTTCTATTGGACCTGGAGTTGGTCAAGGTACTGCTGCGGGACAAGCTGTGGAAGGTATTGCGAGACAGCCCGAAGCAGAGGGAAAAATACGAGGTACTTTATTACTTAGTTTAGCTTTTATGGAAGCTTTAACAATTTATGGATTGGTTGTAGCATTAGCGCTTTTATTTGCGAATCCTTTTGTTTAATCCGAGAAAAGGAAAAGAAATATGGATTTCTCATATTTCTTTTATAGCCTTGGACTTGCAGGTTGCTTTTTCACATTATAGTAAAATATCGCTCCTACGCAATTACTTATTCGTTGCAAAAATAACCCCCGGGAAGGACTTATTTGAGGATGAAGAATTAGCGTTACCCGCTCGTTTTCTTTCTTCCTTCCCCTTCTTAGTTCAAAGAAGAAGCAACAAAGGAGGTATTTCGAAATTCCCATGAAACCTGGTACCTAATTAGGAATTCTATTCCAATAAGTTAAATATTATTCTTATTGGGAATTGAGGAATCTCAATTAAAAAAAGAAAATTCATTTCGAAACTATTTTCGATTTAGAAGTAGCAAAAAAGTGAAATAATACAACGATTTTTTAGTTTATCTATAAGAGGAGATCATATGAAAAATGTAACCGATTCTTTCGTTTTCTTGGGTCACTGGCCATCCGCCGGGAGTTTCGGGTTTAATACCGATATTTTAGCAACAAATCTAATAAATCTCAGTGTAGTGCTTGGTGTATTGATCTTTTTTGGAAAGGGAGTGTGTGTGGGTTGTTTATTTCAAGAATAGGTTGGATTCAACCAACTGTACCTCTTTTTTGTTTCTAATTAGGGCGAAAGGTGCATGATTTCACGAATGACTTCTGAATCAATAATAAAATAAATAAAGAAATCATATGTAAGAACCATAGCATTTCGTGATTTGTTGGTAAATATACTTTGATTCTCTATCAACCAATAATGTGGAACTATTAACATGGTTAAAACTAAAATTGTTTGAAGTCCAGGCACAGCAGGGTATTCTTTCTACCACTATGTTAATACTGAGACGTTTTTTAAATTAAATAAAAAAATAATTAGAAAT